ATGAAAGGTCTTCTATTAAAAAAAACGAGATGAGTTTAGGCTCCCTTCCCTCTAAAAAAAAAAAAGAGATTACTGAACTTATTAAACTAACCTATCATTGATGTATTGTTTCATCGATATTAAAATCACGATGTCATTGTCTTGTTCCTGAATGGGTCCTTTCAATTCTTTTAGGTTCATGGTCTACCCCGGGAAAAGATCTGTCCGAATTCTATTTGCACATATAGGACAAATGGTCTCAGTACCATTTTTTTGTTATGACTTCTTTTTTTTTGTTAATTTTGTGTCTTGCTTTCCCAAAACTATTTGATGTATTCATCATACTATTCCGTTGGTCTGCAATTTGGGATCACTACTATCACTACTATAGTAATAGTAGGTATAAAGTAATAGTAGGTATAAGAATCATTTATGATACAAGTGGTAATCATACATATATTATATTAACAATTTGTTATCGATTTGGTATTTTCTGAACGGAGCCTGGATACTTTATTTTATCAGTCCAAGTAAACCATAAATTCTTCTAAATTGATAATATTGATCCCCAATATAAAATAAATTGATCTAATTGCACTTCACGCTCCGAATGATTGATTGATGCCTCACTCAATACAATATCTCTTGGGCGAAACAGAGGATATCTCGATCAGGGGAGAGAACGGGTAAATCCCATATGACCCAATATGTCTGACAAGTCGCACTATACGTCAACCCAAACCGCATCTTCCTCTCCAGGACTCCGAAAAGGTACTTTTGGAACACCAATGGGCATTAAATTAAAGAAAAAAATTTAGTACTATACTTCACTTTAATATGGAAACGTAACAATCAATGGTTTATTGTCTTCATCCCTTTTTTCTCTTTATTCTATTTGATACATAGATTGGAAAGTTTATAGAGTAAGACAGAATGAATAAAGAAAAAATTTGAACGAAGAAATCGATCGTTCGAATGATAAACAAGTATCTATCCATTCGTTCCCCAAAAATGGGACCAATCCTCCCATTGCGTATTGGTACTTATCGGGTATAGAATAGATCTGCTTCTCTTTGTTCTTACGAACAAAATTGTTCCGTTATTTTCACGTTATTTTCAATGGAATGGAATAAATATTAATCCTTTCTGATACGGAATCTACTGAAAAGGTTAGGTACATGGTTAGTATATATAGTCTTTTCCAATGCGATAAAATAAAGTGGCATAGTGTCTATTTTTCTTTGATAAAGAGGTATTTCCATGGGTTTACCTTGGTATCGTGTTCATACTGTCGTATTGAATGATCCCGGTCGATTGCTTTCTGTTCATATAATGCATACAGCTCTAGTTTCTGGTTGGGCTGGTTCGATGGCTTTATATGAATTAGCGGTTTTTGATCCCTCTGATCCCGTTCTTGATCCGATGTGGAGACAAGGTATGTTCGTTATACCCTTCATGACTCGTTTAGGAATAACCAATTCGTGGGGCGGTTGGAGTATTTCAGGAGGAACTATAACAAATCCGGGTATTTGGAGTTATGAAGGTGTGGCAGGGGCACACATAGTGTTTTCCGGTTTGTGCTTCTTGGCAGCTATCTGGCATTGGGTATATTGGGACCTAGAAATATTCTGTGATGAACGTACGGGAAAACCTTCTTTGGATTTGCCCAAGATCTTTGGAATTCATTTATTTCTCTCAGGGGTAGCTTGCTTTGGCTTTGGCGCATTTCATGTAACAGGTTTGTATGGTCCTGGAATATGGGTGTCCGATCCTTATGGACTAACTGGAAAAGTACAATCTGTAAATCCAGCGTGGGGCGCGGAAGGTTTTGATCCTTTTGTTCCGGGAGGAATAGCCTCTCATCATATTGCAGCGGGTACATTGGGCATATTAGCAGGCCTATTCCATCTTAGTGTTCGTCCGCCTCAACGTCTATACAAAGGATTACGTATGGGCAATATTGAAACTGTACTTTCCAGTAGTATCGCTGCTGTTTTTTTTGCAGCTTTTGTTGTTGCTGGAACTATGTGGTATGGTTCAGCAACTACCCCAATCGAATTATTTGGTCCTACTCGTTATCAGTGGGATCAGGGATACTTTCAGCAAGAAATATATCGAAGAGTTAGTGCCGGGCTAGCCGAAAATCTTAGTTTATCGGAAGCTTGGTCTAAAATTCCCGAAAAATTAGCTTTTTATGATTATATTGGTAATAATCCGGCAAAGGGGGGATTATTCAGAGCAGGCTCAATGGACAATGGGGATGGAATTGCTGTTGGATGGTTAGGACACCCCGTCTTTAGAGATAAAGAAGGGCGCGAGCTTTTTGTACGTCGTATGCCTACTTTTTTTGAAACATTTCCGGTAGTTTTGGTAGATGAAGACGGAATTGTGAGAGCTGATGTTCCTTTTAGAAGGGCAGAATCAAAGTATAGTGTTGAACAAGTAGGTGTTACTGTTGAGTTCTATGGTGGCGAACTTAATGGAGTAAGTTATTCTGATCCTGCTACTGTGAAAAAATATGCTAGACGTGCCCAATTAGGTGAAATTTTTGAATTAGATCGGGCTACTTTGAAATCCGATGGTGTTTTTCGTAGCAGTCCAAGGGGTTGGTTCACTTTTGGGCATGCTACGTTTGCTTTGCTCTTCTTTTTCGGACACATTTGGCATGGCGCTAGAACCTTGTTCAGAGATGTTTTTGCTGGTATTGATCCAGATTTGGATGCTCAAGTGGAATTTGGAACATTCCAAAAACTTGGAGATCCAACTACAAGGAGACAAGTAGTCTGATACGACATTGTTGTGGTATCTTTCGCCTCTATTTTTTTTTTATTTGACATTGGGTATCAGAGAAATCTTGACTTGAATCACCATCTTTTCTTTGACTTTTTTTCTTTCTTTATATGATATGATAAATGATCCCAAATGAATAGGTGTGGAAGCTATAATTGTAAACCACGATCGAATCCATGGAAGCATTGGTTTATACATTCCTTTTAGTCTCGACTTTAGGGATAATTTTTTTCGCTATCTTTTTTCGAGAACCACCTAAGGTTCCAACTAAAAAAATGAAATAACCTTTCGAAATAATTTAATTGAAGTAATGAGCCTCCCATATTGGGAGGCTCATTACTTCAACTAGTCCCCGTGTTCTTCGAATGGATCTCTTAGTTGTTGAGAGGGTTGCCCAAAAGCGGTATATAAGGCGTACCCAGTAAAGCTTACAAGTAAACCGGATATGGAGATGGCGACTAGGGTTGCTGTTTCCATTTTTAGATAATTTCAAGATCACAATGGATCTACGATAAGATCGTTTATTTACAACTACAACGGAATAGTATACAAAGTCAACAGATCTCAACCAATCATTAAATAGGATTTATGGCTACACAAACCGTTGAGGATAGTTCTAGATCTGGGCCAAGACGAACTACTGTAGGGGATTTATTGAAACCATTGAATTCGGAATATGGTAAAGTAGCTCCGGGATGGGGGACTACACCACTTATGGGGGTCGCAATGGCTCTATTTGCGATATTCCTATCTATTATTTTGGAAATTTATAATTCTTCCGTTTTACTGGATGGAATTTCAATGAGTTAGGTTTATAAGAACTATGAAGTCCTAGTCTTTCAATCAAAGAAAAAATTACTTTAGACTTGGATTTCTAGACCATTCTATTCTGGTAGTTCGACCGTGGAATTTATTTGTTTCGGTATTTCCGGAATATGAGTGTGTGACTTGTTATAATTGATCCTATTGATAATACATAGAATGGACCTGTTATCTCTATCAAGATGATTCTACCTCGTCGGATATTTATTCTAGTATCTGGAGCACGGAATATATAGAATAGATCAAGAAAAGAAATATTTGAACTATGATTCATACCTACTATTTATTCAGACCTCGCAACCGGACTCAAAAAAAATTCAAATAGGTATTTCCTAAATCAAACGAATTTTATTCCTTCAGATTTATTTTGACCGAAGGATAACTCTTTCTCTAGATTTTGTTGAGTCATTACATCCATTCATTCAATAAGTGATCATCAAAGGTTCTTACTCAGAGAACCTTTGAGTTTAGCTTGAGGCTAAATCATCGTGGTTCTAGTATGAATCTGAGGTTTCAATTGATTCATAGGGTCTCAACAAGAGAATTCCTATCAATAGTAAAACAAGAGTAAATCCGCAGTACGCACAAATAAAAAATAGGGAAGAGAAGATTCAAGAGGCCTGTAACGATCAACATAAAGAAAGACAGATGAGCCAACTTGATATTTTTTGGCATTATCATCACAAAGAAGAGATTCCGGATTTTTGTTACTTCGTATCTTCGAGGCAAATCGAATCAAGTGGTTAATGAAGTTTTTCATTTTCTATTATATATCCGTTGAAATCAGTATTTGTGTGTTTCCGCTTGAGCCGTACGAGATGAAATTCTCATATACGGTTCTCAGAGGGGGAGTTCCATTGGGTTACCTATCTCAATAAAGTATATGATTGGTTTGAGGAACGTCTTGAGATTCAGGCGATTGCAGATGATATAACTAGTAAATATGTTCCTCCTCATGTCAACATATTTTATTGTTTAGGGGGGATCACACTTACTTGTTTTCTAGTACAAGTAGCTACGGGTTTTGCTATGACTTTTTACTATCGTCCAACCGTTACAGAGGCTTTTTCCTCTGTTCAATACATCATGACTGAGGCCAACTTTGGTTGGTTAATCCGATCAGTTCATCGATGGTCAGCAAGTATGATGGTTCTCATGATGATCCTGCACGTATTTCGTGTGTATCTCACAGGTGGATTTAAAAAACCTCGCGAATTAACTTGGGTTACGGGTGTGGTTTTGGCTGTATTGACTGCATCTTTTGGTGTAACTGGTTATTCCTTACCTCGGGACCAAATTGGTTATTGGGCAGTAAAAATCGTGACAGGCGTACCTGAAGCTATTCCTGTAATAGGATCGCCTTTAGTAGAGTTATTACGTGGAAGTGCTAGTGTGGGCCAATCCACTTT